ATTTCTACAGAAGTTGGTAAGACGATGTCTTGAGCAGTTACACATCCAGGACCCTTGACACAAATAGACGCGTTGCGAGTTCCATACAGATTACTTCTCAATACAATTTCTTTCAAATTCATTAAAATTTCATGTACTGATTCTTGAATACCTACTATGGTAGAATATTCATGTGGTATTTTTTCAAATTTTGCACGGGTGATACATGTTCCTTCTATTTCCCCAAGCAAAGCTCTTCGCATCGCAATGCCTATTGTATCGGCTTGCCCTTTCATAAGTGGAGATAGAATAAAGCGTCCATAATAAAGACGCTTACTGTCTGCTCTTGATTCAACACACTTCCACTGTAGTGTCCAAGTAGATACTCTTACTTTCTCTCGAACCATAATAATATTATTTGATCAGATCATTGAATCGTTTATTTCTCTTGAAATCTCTTTTATTTTCATTTCTACACACGTCTTTTTTTAGGAGGTCTACAGCCATTATGTGGCATAGGGGTTACATCACGTACGAAATTTAATAGTATACCACTTCTACGAATAGCTCGTAATGCTGCATCTCTTCCGAGACCAGGACCTTTTATCATGACTTCTGCTCGTTGCATACCTTGATCTACTACTGTCCGAATAGCATTTCCTGCTGCGGTTTGAGCAGCAAATGGCGTCCCCCTTCTTGTACCATTGAATCCACAAGTACCGGCGGAGGACCAAGAAATTACCCGACCCCGTACATCTGTAACAGTCACAATAGTATTGTTGAAACTTGCTTGAACATGAATAACTCCCTTTGGTATTCTACGTGTACTTTTACGTGAACCACTACGGGCATTCGTACGTGAACCAGTTCTTGGTCTAGATTTTGCCATACTTTATCATCTCATAAATAGAAATTCGAGATATATGGATATATCCATTTCATGTCAAAACAGATCCTATTTTTTTCATTGGGTCCTTTACGTTAGAGAGCCCCTTTTCAAAAGATTATCCTTGTCTTTGTTTATGTCTCGGATTAGAACAAATTACTATAATTCGTCCCCTCCTACGGATCAGTCGACATTTTTCACAAATTTTACGAATGGAGGCCCTTATTTTCATAGTTGTCGTTCCTTAACTTAATTCTGACTCTATTTATTGGAAGAAAATAAGTTTCTTGAAATGTTGAACCTCAAATTGTATCCCCATGAAGGGAATGCTGAAGTTGAAAAAACAACCTAATCATTCGAATCCTTGTTGTGGCATCTATAAATTATACGCCCTCTGGTTGAATCATAATGACTTACTTCAATTTTGCCCCTCTCCCCCCATCGTATACGTATAAAACTCCGTCGGATCCTTCATGAACCATAACCTAGAATTAGATCTTCATTATCGAAAAACCCCGAGCATACATACCATTTAGAAGGAGAAGTGATTCATTAATGAAACCTTCCTGAATCCATTTTTTTGTTCTTTCATTCTAGGTAAAAGCCCTAGAAGTATCACCTAATGTAGTAGGAATGATATCAACTAACCCACCCTTTTTTCTTTTGACAAATAGGAAATTCCGGATTCAATTCTGATATCAGAAAGATTACCATATATAACACAAAATTTCTCCGCCGATTCTTTCGAGTCGAGCCTCTCGGTCTGTCATTATACCTCGAGAAGTCGAAAGAATTACAATCCCCATCCCGCCTAAAATTCTAGGAATTCGTTGATAGTTCGAATAGATTCGTAGGCCAGGCCTACTGATACGTTTTAAATTTAAAATAGTTCGATAGGGTCCTTTCCTATTCCTTCTATGTCGTAGGGTTAAAACCAAAAAATATTTGTTGTTTTCCTGATGCTTCCTCACGTTTTTGATAAAACCTTCTCTTAAAAGTATTTTAACAATGTTTTCCGTGATGTTAGTGGATGCTATTTGAATCGTCCCTTTTCTATTCATATCAGCATTTCGTATAGAGGTTATTATGTCAGCAATAGTATCCCTACCCATGATAAACTAAATTTTGGGTTGCCTCCCATTTTTTATATAATCAACATGCTATTTTTTATTTATTTTTATATTTTATTTATTAAATAAAGGGATATGCGTCAGATACAACCTAATCCACTAATTAATCTATTTCATCCAAATACTATGTATAATAGAACTATATTACGTATGATCTCATCTTATAATACCTCAGGTGCTAATGAAACTATTTTAGTGAAATTTAACTGTCTCAATTCTCGGGCAATCGCACCAAAAACTCGAGTTCCTTTTGGATTTCCTTCTTGATCAATCACAACTGCAGCATTATCATCATATCGTATTATCATACCGTTGTCACGTTTAAGTTCTTTACAAGTACGTACAATTACAGCTCTGATCACTTCTGATCTTTCTAGAGGTGTGTTTGGTAATGCTTCCTTGATCACAGCAACAATAATGTCACCGATATGAGCATATCGGCGATTACTAGCTCCTATGATTCTAATACACATTAATTCTCGGGCCCCGCTGTTATCCGCTACATTCAAATGGCTTTGAGGTTGAATCATATCATTTTTTAATCTGTTCTTTCAATGTTAATGCAAAGGGCGAAGTAAAAAAAAAAGAAATATTGTTTGTCAAAAAGAAACCTGCAATTGTTTTTTTATCCCCAAGACTTCTTTCCTTTGGTTCTACGTTCCTATCCCGAAATCATAAATTGAGTTCGTATAGGCATTTTGGACGCCGCTATTGAAATAGCCTTTCTGGCTATATTTTCTGCTACTCCCCCCATTTCATAAAGTATTCTACCTGGTTTAACGACAGCTACCCAATATTCGGGAGATCCTTTACCCGAACCCATACGTGTTTCCGTAGGTCTTACTGTAACTGGTTTGTCTGGAAATATACGTACCCATATTTTTCCACCACGGCGCACATTTCTTGTCATTGCTCGTCGCCCTGCTTCTATTTGTCTAGATGTGATCCAAGCGGGTTCAAGTGCCTGAAGAGCATATTTACCGAAACAAATACGATTACCTCGATAAGATATTCCTTTCATTCTTCCTCTATGTTGTTTACGAAATCGGGTTCTTTTGGGGTTATAGTTGATGGTTCTTTCTCAATTCCACCTCTACTACAAAACCGGACATGAGAGTTTCTTCTCATCCGGCTCCTCGCAAATGAAACGATTCGAATTTTATAATTTTATGACAATATACTGAATCATGGATTCTTTGAGATTTCATCTAATCTATTAGAAATTTCTATATCTTGTTTGGATATATACTTAAACATGTATTTTTTTTCTAGATAATTATTTTTATTTCTAGATAATGAGATAATGTCGTTTTTTTATAACGAATCTTTATTTTGTTTTGCCTTTGATCGATCATATTATCATATTGGATCGAACAAGATTGAGTAATGTAAAAGAAGATTGAGTAATCTAATAAAAACTTTCGCGGGCGAATATTTACTCTTTCAATATCTATTTTAGTTGTAGGGTTAGCTCATGAATTCTCGGAATAAATGAATTGGTCCCTGGTTCGTTCCGCCATCCCCCCTAATGAATTATTAGGATTCATTTTTCAATAGAATCTTACGTATTCATAGGTTCCATCGTTCCCATCGCTTCGCAATTAATGGTTAGGTTTGAATTCTATAATGGAGCCCCCCTCATGAAATTTGTTCTTGAGTCAATCTTCTCAGTCTTTATTGGCTCGAGGCTCTTGATTTTTTTCTATGAATAGATTCATATAGTTATGGATGAATCAGTATTGATGCTTTATTACACTGCCTTTTATGAGATGACTCATAAACCTTACATATATTGGAATCCTATATCATTGATATTCTTTTTCTTTCTTTCTCTCAACCTTCCTTTTATCTGCATACTTTTTTTATATCATAATCAGATTGATTTTTTTTTATGCAAGAAAGATTTCAGTTGCTACAATGATATGACCAATATATCATATCTTGACTGCTTTTTTGTATCCAGATAATGTGAAACGATGAGTTGGTTATTAGTTCTATAGTTATTAGTTCATAGTAGGGGTCTGTCCATTTTTTTGGAATTCTATCCTATAAAAAAAACCAACGAGTCACACACTAAGCATAGCAATTATATGAAATCATCAATCAAATTTTTATTCAACCTTACAGAATTGCTTATTTTTTTGATTTAAGAGAAAAAGTTTTTTTTTATTCTATTTTTTTTTATCAATGGATATAGTGTAAAGAGTAAAGACAAGGAAAGTATTCTTATTCCCCATTCTTATTCCCCAAATATCCAAATTTTGATGCCTAATACTCCATAGACCGTTCGGACTCCATAGGAACAATAATCAATTTTAGCTCGAATGGTTTGTAGAGGAACCCTACCTTCTCTGATCCATTCGACACGTGCAATTTCTTTTCCGTCGATGCGACCTGCAATTTGTACTTGAATTCCTTTTGTATCTGCCTGTTCGGTTAATTCAATAGCCTTTTTTATTGCTTTGCGAAATGAAACTCTATTCTTTAATTGTCCGGCTATAAATTCTGCAAGAATATTAGGGTGCCCATAAGGGTTTGTAATTCTTGTGATAGCAATGTTGAGTTTTCGGTTCACACAATTAAGTTCTTTTTGTACATTCATCTGTAATTCTTCGATTCTTCGTGTCTTGCCTTCTAGTAATAACTTTTGGAATCCCATATAGATTATGACTTGAATCAGATCAATTCTTTTTCGAATTTCTATGCGTGCAATTCCCTCTACACCAGAGGATATTCTCATATTTTTTTGTATATAATTCTTGATACAATTTCGTATTTTTTGATCTTCTTGTAGACCCTCGGAATAATTTTTGGCTTGTGCAAACCAAATAGAATGATGACCTTGGGTTGTACCAAGTCTGAAACCAAGTGGATTTATTTTTTGTCCCATAATCCCCCACTATTATACATATAATGATATGTCATATCTGTGTACTTCTTTTTTTTTTTCATTCGGATTTTATTTATAAAAATAAATCTTCTTCTTCATAGAAAGATGTATCTTT